GGTTTCAATAAATCCCCTACAGTAGTTCGTCTTGGCCCAGATCTAGAATTATCCTCAACGGTTTGTGTAGCCATAAATCCTATTTAATCATTGGTTGAGATCTGTTGACTTTGTATACCATTCCGTTGTAGTTGTAAATAAACGATCTTATCGTAGATCCATTGTGATCTTGAAATTGTCTAAAAATGGAAACAGCAACCCTAGTCGCCATCTTTATATCTGGTTTACTTGTAAGCTTTACCGGGTACGCCTTATATACCGCTTTTGGGCAACCCTCTCAACAACTAAGAGATCCATTCGAAGAACACGGGGACTAGTTGAAGTAATGAGTCTCCCCATATGGGAGGCTCATTACTTCAATTTTGAGATAATGAAAAATTATTTAATTTTTTTAGTTGGAACCTTAGGCGGTTCTCGAAAAAAGATAGCGAAAAAAATTATCCCTAAAGTCGAGACTAAAAGGAATGTATAAACCAATGCTTCCATAGATTCGATCGTGGTTTACAATTATAGCTTCCACACCTATTCATTTGGCATCATTTACCATATAAAGAAAAGGAAAGAGTCAAAGAAAAGATGGTGATTCAAGTCAAGATTTCTTCAGTACCCTAGCCCTATGTCAAATCAAAAAAAGAGGCGAAAGATACCAGAGCAATGTTGTATCAGACTACTTGTCTCCTTGTAGTTGGATCTCCAATTTTTTGGAATGCTCCAAATTCCACTTGAACATCCAAATCTGGATCAATACCAGCAAAAACATCTCTGAACAAGGTTCTAGCGCCATGCCAAATGTGTCCGAAAAAGAAGAGCAAAGCAAACGTAGCATGGCCAAAAGTGAACCAACCCCTTGGACTGCTACGAAAAACGCCATCAGATTTCAAAGTAGCCCGATCTAATTCAAAAATTTCACCTAATTGGGCACGTCTAGCATATTTTTTCACAGTCGCAGGATCACTATAACTGACTCCATTGAGTTCGCCACCATAGAACTCAACAGTTACACCTACTTGTTCAACACTATACTTTGATTCTGCCCTTCTAAAAGGAACATCGGCTCTCACAATTCCGTCTCCATCTACCAAAACTACCGGAAATGTTTCAAAAAAAGTAGGCATACGACGTACAAAAAGCTCGCGCCCTTCTTTATCTCTAAAGACGGGGTGTCCTAACCATCCAACAGCTATTCCATCCCCGTTGTCCATTGACCCCGCTCTGAATAATCCCCCTTTTGCCGGATTATTACCAATGTAATCATAAAAAGCTAATTTTTCGGGAATTTTAGACCAAGCTTCCGATAAACTCAGATTTTCCGCTAGTCCGGCGCTAACTCTTCGATATATTTCTTGCTGAAAGTATCCCTGATCCCACTGATAACGAGTGGGACCAAATAATTCGATTGGGGTAGTTGCTGAACCATACCACATAGTTCCAGCAACAACGAAAGCTGCAAAAAAAACAGCAGCGATACTACTGGAAAGTACAGTTTCAATATTGCCCATACGTAATCCTTTGTATAGACGTTGAGGCGGACGGACACTAAGATGGAATAAGCCTGCTAATATGCCCAATGTACCCGCTGCAATATGATGAGAGGCTATTCCTCCGGGAACAAAAGGATCAAAGCCTTCCGCGCCCCACGCTGGACTTACAGGTTGTACTTTTCCAGTTAGTCCATAAGGATCGGACACCCATATTCCAGGACCATACAAACCTGTTACATGAAATGCGCCAAAGCCAAAGCAAGCCAACCCTGAGAGAAATAAATGAATTCCAAAGATCTTAGGCAGATCCAAAGATGGTTTGCCCGTACGCTCATCACAGAATATTTCTAGGTCCCAATACACCCAATGCCAGATAGCTGCCAAGAAGCACAAGCCAGAAAACACAATATGTGCCCCTGCCACACCTTCATAACTCCAAATACCCGGATTCGTTACAGTTCCTCCTGAAATACTCCAACCACCCCACGAATTGGTTATTCCTAAGCGAGTCATGAAGGGTATAACGAACATACCTTGTCTCCACATTGGATCAAGAGCGGGGTCAGAGGGATCAAAAACCGCTAATTCGTATAAAGCCATCGAACCAGCCCAACCGGCAACTAGGGCTGTATGCATTATATGGACAGAAAGCAATCGACCGGGATCATTCAATACGACAGTATGAACACGATACCAAGGCAAACCCATGGAAATACCCCTTTATCAAAGAAAAATAGACACTATGTCACTTTATTTTATCGCATTGGAAAAGACTATACTATGTACCTAACCTTTTCAGTAGATTCTGTATGAGAAAGGGTTAATATTTATTCCGTTCCGTTGAAAATAACGGAACAATTCTGTTCGTAAGAACAAAGAGAAGCAGATCTATTCTATACCCGATAAGTACCAATACGCAATGGGAGGATTAGTCCTACTTTCGGGAAACGAATGCATAGATACTTGTTTATCATTCCAACGATTGATCCGTTAGTTAAAATTTTTCTTTATTCATTCTGTCTTACTCTATAAACCTTCCAATCTATGTATAAAAATCTATGTATAAAATACAATAAACAGAAAAAGGGATGAAGACGATAAAGCCATTATTGTTACGTTTCCATATTAAAGTGAAGTATAGTACTAAATTTTTTCTTTAATTTAATGCCCATTGGTGTTCCAAAAGTACCTTTTCGGAGTCCTGGAGAGGAAGATGCAGTTTGGGTTGACGTATAGTGCGACTTGTCAGACATATTGGGTCATATGGAATTTACCCGTTCTCTCCCCCGATCGAGATATCCTCTGTTTCGCCCAAGAAATATTGTATTGAGTGAACCATCAATCATTCGGAGCGTGAAGTGCAATTAGATCAATTTATTTATATTGGGGATCAATATTATCAATTAGGAGAATTTATGGTTGACTTGGAAAAAAGAAAAATAAAGTATCCAGGCTCCGTTCAGAAAATACCAAATTGGTAACAAATTGGTAATATATGTACGATTACCACTTGTATCATAAAAGATTCTTATCCTTACTATAGGCTATAGGAGTGAGTTCAAACGTCCAACCAACGGAATAGTATGATGAATACATCGAATGGTTGGGGAAAGGCATGAAACGAATTGAAAAAAAAAGAAGTCGTAATAAAAAGAAGTGGTACTGAGATCATTTGCCCTATATGTGCAAATAGAATTCGGACAGATCTTTTCCCGGAGTAGAACATGAACCTAAAAGAATTGAAAGGGCCCATTCAGGAACAAGAAAATTACATCGTGATTTGAATGTCGATGAAACAATACATCAATGAGAGAGATTAGTTCAATTTCAATAAGTTCAGTAAATTCTTTTTTTATAGGTAAGAAAGCCAAAACTCATCTCATGTTTTTTGAAAAATGGAAGAAAAAACCCTTTATTAGAAAAACAAAAACCTATTACAGAAAAAAAGAAATAGAACTGGAATCGACACATTGATTCTTTTTTTTTTACAATTTTTTTTGAACCGTATGCATTCAAAGGTGCACGTACGGTTCCTAAAGGATACAATTTTGTCCTAATCAACCGACTTCATCGAGAAAGATTACTTTTTTTAGGCCAAGAGGTTGATAGCGAGATCTCGAATCAACTTGTTGGTCTCATGGTATATCTCAGTATAGAAGATGATACTAGGGATCTTTATTTGTTTATAAACTCTCCCGGCGGATGGGTAATACCAGGAATAGCTATTTATGATACTATGCAATTTGTGCCACCCGATGTGCATACAATATGCATGGGATTAGCCGCTTCAATGGGATCTTTCATTCTGGTCGGAGGAGAAATTACCAAACGTCTAGCATTCCCTCACGCTTGGCGCCAATGAGTTTTTATTTGAAAAAAAAAAGAAAGACTATGCCTTCGCCATATTGAATATAAATAATAAGTAATAATAGCATGGCACTTCGAGTTCGATATGAACAAACCATTATTGTTTTTTCATAACATGAGATTTTGTATCGAGATAGTAGTATGAAACAAAGGTTATTCCCGATTTGTTGATTTTATGTGTCGGGGGTACATTTCAGCGTCACAAACGATTTCTCTTCCACACCAGAAGTCTCTTTTTGATATTTATGTTATGAAAGAGTACAAAAAAAAAAAGATCAGTTTTCCTTATTTGATCGTATCAGAAAGGAACTTTGGGATTGCGAAATCACAGACGAGATAAATATATAAAGCAACAGAACCATCATAGTATTTTTTGACTCCTACGAAAGGAAGGATGGTAAATGGATCATTCAACGATCTGGATCAGATGGATTCTCTTTCTTTCTTCGATAGAATAGAAGAGAAGAATAAAGTAAATTCCATTGCGGAGCCGTATGCAACGCACAAAAGATGCCTGTACGGTTGTTCAATTCTATTTTCTTTTTCTTCTTGTTATTTTATCCCTTACTTTAGTCCAATCATGCGAGATAGAAGAACCGTTCATGATGTTATATCAATATCATTAGGGTTATGATTCATCAACCTGCTAGTTCTTTTTATGAAGCACAAGCAGGGGAATTTATCCTGGAAGCGGAAGAACTACTGAAACTTCGCGAAACCCTCACAAAGGTTTATGTACAAAGAACGGGCAAGCCTTTATGGGTTGTATCCGAAGACATGGAAAGGGATGTTTTTATGTCAGCAACAGAAGCCCAAGCTCATGGCATTGTTGATCTTGTAGCAGTCGAAAATGAAAATACTGAGGATTTCGTGTAAATCCATTTCAAACCATAATTAGAATTTTCTGTGATTTGATATTGAATAGAAAAAATTCATAATCATCAATCATCAGGTTAAGATCGATCTAAACCAACCCATTCCATTCTATATTCTATATATACATATATATACGACATGCCAACTATTAAACAACTTATTAGAAACGCAAGACAGCCAATAAGAAATGTTACGAAATCCCCCGCTCTTAGAGGATGTCCTCAGCGTCGAGGAACATGTACTAGGGTGTATGTGCGACTCGTTCAGATCATGAGTTCGAACAAATGAGACAATTTTTCCAGTATCAATGACCGGTACCAATGAATAGGGTAAATGGAAAAGATCTATCATATACCTATATTGTGTATGGAATTTATGGTTTCCATTGGTGCAAATCCAATCACCTAGATTTGAGATGAAAAGCAATTCCCATTGGTAGCAAATAGTTATCCATTAAGCGGAGGAAATGGTATTATAAGAAGCAAAAAGATTATGCTCCTATTGTTAAAAGAACGGACTAAGAGGGTCAGCTACCTAGCCAACTTTCCTAATTAAATGCCGTCACTGTATAGATAACTCTTATTGTGAAAAGAGCTATTACTCTATAATTGATGGGTAGAGCCAAAGAGTGTGAACTATACAAGTTCACAATACCATTTGATTAAATGAAAGAAGAGGCTCCGGTGTATAGAGAGGACCTCACCGTTTAAGAAGTAACCATAGAAACGATGGAACCCACTATATTTTTTTTTTAGTATCATTAGAATTTATTATTTGCAGGTGAAATGAAATGCCTGGAAGGAATAAAAAATCGTGGTCAGGAAGGTTATAGTAGCAAAAGCCATTGGAATTTATATTTTATATATCGGAATAATCCGTTTTGTTATTAATCGACCGTGGGAGGGGAAAAGGATGACTGAAAGAATAGAAATCAATTAGTTATTCATTAAGGTTTAATTTGATTCAATGACCAGAGTTAGACGGGGATATACAGCTCGGAGACGTCGAACAAAAATTCGTTTATTTGCATCAACCTTTAGAGGGGCTCATTCAAGACTTACTCGAACGATTACTCAACAGAAAATGAGAGCTTTGGCTTCCTCTCATCGAGATAGAGGCAGGCAAAAGAGAGATTTTCGTCGTTTGTGGATCACTCGGATAAATGCAGTAACTCGTGAGAATAAGGTATTGTATAGTTATAGTAGATTAATACACAATCTGTACAAGAAGCAATTGCTTCTTAATCGTAAAATACCTGCACAAATAGCTATATCAAATAAGAATTGTCTTTACATGATTTCCAACAAGATCATCAAATAAAGTAGATTCTAAAGTAATATACAGTACAGGAATGATTGAAACAGAATTCCCCGGAGAAGGAACTCCGGGAAGATAGAATAAAAATAAATTAAGATAAGTAATAGGAATGAACGAACATGTTTCAATAAAAAAAAATTTTCTCCATTTTTTGTTTCTTATAACACAGGAACCCACTCTAGATTCTAGACCTTTTCTAACAAAACATCAATCTGAGCTTGAGTTACAATTGGAGTTTTGAGTCAATTGAAGAGTATGTTTATTTATTTTTGGTTCTAGGACCAGTAGTTCTGGGGATCGACTCCGCTCTCTCAAATTGTTTCTCATTATTAAGAAAAGGTAACAAAGATAAAATACGGGCTTGTTTTATAGCAATAGTAATTAATCGTTGTTGTTTCAAAGTCAATCTATTCACCCGTCTAGATAATATTTTTCCTTGTTCACTAATAAATCGACTAATTAAACTCATGTTTCTATAATCGATTCGATCCCCCGATCCAATTGGGGGCAAACGCCTACGAAAAGATCGCTTGGATTTACGAAAAGATTGCTTGGATTTATCCATGGTTTATTCCTTATCTCTAAAATTCTATTTCTTTATTCACTTCAGATCCGACCAAAATAGGCTTTGATTTGTATACATTATGTATATTATATATGTTAAATATATGTTAAGTTCTTCCTCTTCCTTGGCGAGAACGCACACGCGTTCCGTTCGATCTATTTCTTTATTTCCCCATGAATCGTATGCTTGTGACAATAGCGACAAAATTTTCTCAATTCTAATCGACCAGGCGTATTGTGTCGATTCTTTTGAGTAATATATCTAGAAATACCCGGCGATTCTTTATTGACATCATTTCGGGCACAACTGGTACATTCCAAAATAACTATGACTCTGACATCTTTACTCTTGGCCATGAACCTCCCTTGAATTTTGGATCGGCTTAACTCTACTATTTTCGATCCGAGCTGAAGAAGAAGAAAAGAACAAAAAAATAAAAAAATCAATAGAAGTTACTAACTAGAAATTCCATTTCTAAAGATTTCGTTGCAATTGTCATTTAATTATATAATGATAATTAATATTAATGGAGTAACAATTTTACTAGAGTAATAATTTAATGGAGTAATAATTAAGTAATACAATTTCTTTCTAACTATCAATTGTTCCTATCCTAAATCCCAATATTTTATTAATATTTATTTTATTTAATATTTAAGTTAAGTATCTTCTTTCTATGCTATGATTTCGTGGAACCCGCCCTAGACTGGATCCACATTTTCATTTCTGTTCTCCCAAATTTTATCTTCGATCTACCACATTTTTGCTGAGGTTTAATACACTTTTTTCTTTTTCTTTCCTTCCTATCCTAAAGAACTGAAAAAAGAGGGGCGAAATTAGAAATTTTAGTCACGTGGAATTGTATCTCTAATTTTCTTCATTTCTTCGCATATCAATAACTAGAATCAAAAAAAGGGGAATGACAAGGCATCCGGGAATAAACGATTAATTTCTATCAATAGGCCTGCTAAAGACCCAAACCATAGAGTACTTAGCACAGGTGCCACGGAGAGATATGTTTTTATATCTCGCATTGAAAATCCTCCTTCTATTATAGATTGTAATACATATATGGTCAGATGCTGTAGTTCAAGATCATTTGTATTTATTTTACACGGAATTCCTAACTAAATGGAATTCCTAACTAAAATAGATATGTACAATGAAGCAATAGATGAGATTTTCCTTTTCCTAAAAAAGAAAAAATAATCTAATCCCTTGTTCCTGAACATTACTGATAAATATTAACTTTTTTATATGTTAGGTTTCAGATGTATATAATTCTTTTTTTTATTATATGAAACCAAAAAGAAGAAATGACAAGAAAATTGTATATAGATGGAGGAGAAAATGACGATATGGAAAACAAGACAGGGATTTTGTACAATGAGACTGTACAACAATTTTTAAAAGGGATGTAGCGCAGCTTGGTAGCGCGTTTGTTTTGGGTACAAAATGTCACGGGTTCAAATCCTGTCATCCCTACCTATTACTTCTCCTATGGGCAGTAACGAGGGATTAATTGAGATCGATTAAAATTGGACATAATCTTCCGTTTTTGCATACTATATGTATGCAAGATGCATTGGGGGTAGAAAAAATACTTTTCTTTACAGTACAGTCGTATCCCCTGTCATAAGCATAAGAAAGCGCTCTTAGTTCAGTTCGGTAGAACGCGGGTCTCCAAAACCCGATGTCGTAGGTTCAAATCCTACAGAGCGTGATTCGGTTTATTTGATGTCGAATCACAATAAAAAAAAGAATTTAACAAAATCAAAAAGTTGAATTGCAACTTGAATTTGACCTCCTGCAGGAAGGAGGTCAATCAAAAAAAAAAGAAAGAAATATTACTCAATCAAAGGTCCAACTGATCACCACGTCTGTATTGTAAATATGCGGTTACGAATAATCCTGCTAAAGTAATAGGAATTAGACCTAAGACGATTCCAAATAGAAAAACTTCAATCATTTCGGTTTGTTTAAGGGGATAAAAAAAGAGGTAAGACCTATTCCTAAATATTAATCTGAATTATCCGTGAATCTCAATGACCAAGAATTGGCAATTGATGTGGGAAAGAACCATAGAATACTCGGAATCTCAGAGAAATATTCGTTTTTATCAATTTTTCATTCAATTCATTTCAAATAAGTCGTATCTTGTTCAAACCAATGAATAGAGCTGGGGTTATAGTTAAAGCAGCCAGTAGAAAACCGAAATAACTAGTTATAGTAAGCATGAAAGAGCTAAATTAGATATGTTCTTTTGCTACATATGTTGATAAAACACTTACCTAAGTTTCAATTTTTACAAAATACGACGGCAAGAAAAAATCAATTGACGGAATTAGTTTAGTTCCAATTGAAAATTATTGATTCATCAGTCATTATAGATAAGACTAACTAAGAGTGACAAAGGTAGAAAAAAATTGATTCACCCGCTGTGACATTGACCGATCCTATGATTCGGAATCAACAGATTCATTGTGGAATTTGTGAGTTGAGTAAAGTAATAGTAAAAGTTAAGTAAAGTATTAAGTAAAGTATAAAGTAATAGTAAAGGTAATAGTAAAAGTAATAGTAATAAGAACTGTGCCGTGTAACTTCATTCAAAACTTAAATTACTTATACACTTATACTTAAATATTAAATAAAATATAAGTAATTTAAGTTATTTTGGAATAAAAGAATTGGATTTGAAAATTCCATTTTGATCATTTCCTTTCTATTTCAATAGGATCTAATCTATTTTGGAACGAACGGCCTGATACTACTTACCTTTTATTTATTTTAACTCATTGGACTCAGTACAGTAATAGGTTGTTTAATTGTCCATAACATAATATCTCGAATGAAAAGAAAAAGGTGTCCCACGATCTATCGAAAAAAAGAAAACCTTTACTTTATTTTTATTCAGGTCCAACTCTATTCAAAGACGAACAACTTCCATTATCCTTTTAGATTCTATATTCTGTCTTTCCATATCATGGAGTTCCGTACTTCTAGTTCGGTCAAGAAAGAACCTTTGTTTTGGATCTAATACAACAACGGTTGCATCACGAATATGGATTGTTCCAACAGGGTTCTGTTTCTTTCATTAAATATTATATACTATTGTATTTTGTATTACAGTATATTTATTGTATTATACGACCAACCAATTACTTGAAATAAAAGGATTCGAACAAAAAAACTTTTAACCAAAAAAGGGTTTATGATAGATTTCGCATACATATAATTGAATTGTGTGAATATTATAATATCTTTCATGAATTATTAGAAACCATTGATTCACACTTTTCCAAGATCTTTACTTTCTATTATGAATCCAATAATGGAAATCTTATAAGGAATTTGAGTAATTTTCTATTGATCTATTGAATAACATAGAGTTATG